TTAAATAAATTCAATAAAATAAAAATTTTATTTTTAAACGAAATTACACGACACAGTTCTTATTACTATTACTTTACTCAATCCGCGAATTGCACAAAAAATTTCTTTATTACGAATCATAGAATCGGTTGATGTCGCTATTGATGAAATTTTTTACCTATATCACTCTATCTTTTTTTAGTGTTATCCATAATTATTGATAAATTAAGTTTCAATTGGAACGAAACAAATTCTGTTAATTGATTTTCTTACTGTTGTGTTGTATTTGTAAAAAATTAAAACTTAGGTAAGTGTTTTATCAATATATGTAGCGAAAAACATATCTAATTTAGCTTTCTCATGCCTACTATAACTAGTTATTTTGGTTTTCTATTGACTGCTTTAACTATAACCCCAGCACTATTCGTCGGTTTGAACAAGGTACGACTTATTTGAAATAAATTAAATGAAAAAAAAAAAAAAAATGAAAATTTCGGAGAAATTGTAGATATTCTATAACCCCTTCCCACATCAATTACCAATTCTTAGTCATTGAGATTCACGGAGAATTCAGATTACTATTTAGGGTAGATCTTACCTTTCTTTTATCCCATTAAATAAAACGAAATGATTGAAGTTTTTCTATTTGGAATCGTCTTAGGCCTAATTCCTATTACTTTGGCAGGTTTATTTGTAACCGCATATTTACAATATAGGCGTGGTGATCAGTTGGACCTTTGATTGAGTAACATTTCTTTTTTTTTTGACCTCCCCATTTCGGGAGGTCAAATTCTAGTTTCAATTCAACTTTTAAGGTTTTTATTGTAATTTTATATCAAATAAACTGAATCACGCTCTGTAGGATTTGAACCTACGACATCGGGTTTTGGAGACCCGCGTTCTACCGAACTGAACTAAGAGCGCTTTATATTCTGATAGGGAATACGGCTGAACTGTAAAGAAAAGTTTTTCTATCTGCAATATGCCTTGCGTACATATAGTATAGTATATTGTGTACAAATTATGTCCTATTTTAATCGATCTCACTCAATCCCCCGTTACCGCCTATAGAGAAAGTAATAGGTAGGGATGACAGGATTTGAACCCGTGACATTTTGTACCCAAAACAAACGCGCTACCAAGCTGCGCTACATCCCTTTTGAAATTTTTGTACAGTCTCATTTTACAAAATTCCTGTCTTGTTTTCCACATCGGTATTTTCTCTTAGATCTATATACAATTTTCTTGTCATTTCCGCTTTTTTGTTTCCCCTCTTCGGTTTCATACAAACTTTCATATATATAAAAATTTTATACATTTGAAACCCAACAGAAAAAAACGAATATTTATAGGTAATGCTCGGGAAGAAGGGATCGTTTTTTTCCTTTTTTGGAGGAGGAAAAATCTTATCTATTGGTTCATTGTACATATCATGTATTTTGTTTAGCAATTCTGTGTAAATTAGCAATTCTGTGTAAAATAGATACAAATGATCTTGAAGTACAGCATCTGACCATATATGTATTCCAATAAAGAAGGAGGATTTTCAATGCGAGATATAAAAACATATCTTTCTGTGGCACCCGTACTAAGTACTCTATGGTTTGGGTCTTTAGCAGGCATATTGATAGAAATTAATCGTTTATTCCCGGATGCCTTGTCATTCCCCTTTTTTTGATTCTAGTTCTTGATATACGAAGAAATGCAGAAAATTTGGAAGACAATTCTGTATTACATAACTCAAATTTTGAACTCCGACAGACTTTTTTTGTTCTGTTAGGATAGGAGGGGGGAAAACAAAAAGAAAAAGTGTATTCAACCTCTTCAAAAATTAGGCAGATCGAAGATGGAATCTTCGAGAACATAACATAAATGAAAATCAAAATTCATTCTATTCAATATTCTAGGGCGGATTCCTTGAAATCGTAGCATAGAAAGAGAATATTTGAATATTGGTATGGTATTTAGAATAGGAATAATTGATACTTAGTTTAGAAAAAATTGTATTACTTAATTATTTATTATATTAATTATTTATTATATTATTATATATATTTTATTTATATTTTCTTATTCTATAAATTCTATAAAATATAAATTTCTATAGAATTTAAATTTTACTTTTATGATAGAATAAGAAAATTTTTCGAAATTTTTCTTTTCTAGTTAGTAACTTATCTTTTTTGTTCTTTTTTCTCTTCGTCTCGAATCAAAAAAATTAAGTTAATCAAAAATACAAAGGAGGCTCATGGCCAAGAGTAAAGATATTCGAGTTATAGTTATTTTGGAATGTACCGGTTGTGTACGAAAGGATCTCAATAAGGAATCGCCGGGTATTTCTAGATATATTACTCAAAAAAATCGACACAATACATCTGGTCGATTAGAATTGAGAAAATTTTGTCCCTATTGTCATAAGCATACAATTCATGCGGAAATAAAAAAATAGATTGAATGTTTTTAATCTTGCAAAGGAAGAGAGAAAGCTTAACATACTTAACTTAACTAATATACTTAACTTACACATAGATATATATACATATATATAGATATAGTACCTTAGTTCGGTCGGATCTGAAATGAATAAAGAAATCTAATTTTAGAGATAAGGAATAAACCATGGATAAATCCAAAACCCCCTTTCGTAAATACAAGCGATCTTTTCGTAGGCGTTTGCACCCGATTCGATCAGGGGATCGAATCGATTATAGAAACATGAGTTTAATTAGTCAATTTATTAGTGAACAGGGAAAAATATTATCTAGACGGGTGAATAGATTGACCTTGAAACAACAACGATTAATTACTATTTCTATAAAACAAGCTCGTATTTTATCTTTGTTACCTTTTCTTAATTTTAATAACGAGAAACAATTTGAGAGAGTCGAGTCGCTGCCCGGAACTACTAGTCCTAGAACCAGAAATAAATAGACATATTTCCAAATGAAATCAAACCAAAAATTGGAACTCAAGCTCGGATTAATGCTTTGTTCGAAAAGATCTAGAATCTGGTAGAATCTAGTAGAATCTAGTGTGGATTCTTGTGTTATAAGAAATACGGAGTGGGAAATCTTTTTTTATTGAAACATGTTCTTTCACTCCTATTTCTTATCTTTAATTTTATTTTCTATCCTCCCGGAGAATGAACCCCGGGGAATTCTGTTTCGATCATTCCTGTACGAAAAAATCTCTATTTGATGATCTTATTGGAAATCATGTAAAGACAATTCTTATTTGATATAGCTATTTGCGCAAGTATTTTACGATTAAGAAGCAATTTTTTTTTGTACAAATTCTGTATTAATACAGAATAACTATGCAAAAGTTTGCTATCACGAGTTACTGCATTTATTCGAGTAATCCACAAACGACGAAAATCCCTCTTTTGCCTGCCTCTATCTCGATCAGAGGAAACTAAAGCTCTCATTTTTTGTTGAGTAGCCGTTCGAGTAAGTCTCGAATGAGCACCTCTAAAAGTTGATGCAAATAAACGAATTTTTGTTCGGCGTTTTCGAGCTATATATCCCCGTCTCACTCTGGTCATTGAATCAAATTAAATCTTAATGAATAACTAATTGATTTCTATTCTTTCAGTCATCCTTTTTCCCTCTCACCATCGATTAAAAACAAAACGGATTTTTCCGATATATAAAATCTAAATTCCAATGGCTTTTGCTACTATAACCTTCCTGACCACGATTTTTATTCTTTGGGGCGTTTTGTTTTTACCCGAAAATCAGAAACTCTAACGACATTAAACTAAATAAATTTAAATTAAATAAATTAAATATAAATAAAAAAAAAAAGAATATTATAATTATTATAAAATTATTATAATTAAAAAATAATATATATAATATATATTTATAATATAAATATTATAAAAATATATATTAATATATAAAAATTAAAATAAAAATTGTGGGTTCCATCGTTTCTATGGTTATTTTTTAAACGGTGAGGTCCTCTCTATACACCGGAGCCCCTCCCTTTCATTTAATCAAATGTTATTGTTAACTTGTATAGTTCACGCTCTTTGGCTCTACCCTTCAATTATAGAGTAATAACTCTTTTCACAATAAGAGTTATTCATACAGTGACGGCATTTAATGAAGAAAGTTGGCTAAATAGCTGACCCTCTTAGTCCGTTCTTTTAACATTTTGAACAGTAGTAGCATAAAATTTTTCTTCTTCTATTATTTACTTTTTATTTCCTCCGCTTAATCCATAACTATTTGCTTTGTTACCAACGGGAAATTGTTTCTCATCTCAAACCTAGATGATTGGATTTGCACCAATAGAAACCATAAATTTCATACACAATACATATAATAGATATAGAATGGAGCTTCTTTATTTATCCTTTTCGTTGGGACCATTGATACCGGAAAGGTTGTTTGTCTCATTTTTTTTATTCGAACTCATGATCTGAACGAGTCGCACATACACCCTAGTACATGTTCCTCGACGCTGAGGACATCCTCTGAGAGCGGGAGATTTTGTAACATTTCTGATTGGCTGTCTTGTGTTTCTAATAAGTTGTTTAATTGTTGGCATGTCGTATATATATTTTCGAATAGGTTGGTTTAGATCGATCTTAACCTGATGATTGATTAATGATTAGGAATTTTTTCTATTAAATATCCAATTACAGAAAATGAGAATTATACCTTGAAATGGATTTCATTTACATGAAATCCCCACCGGTATTTTCATTTTCGACCGCTACAAGATCCACAATTCCATGAGTTTGGGCTTCTGTTGCTGACATAAAAACATCCCTTTCCATGTCTTCGGATACAACCCATAATGGGTTACCCGTTCTTTGTACATAAATCTTCGTGAGGGTTTCGCGAAGTTTCAGTAGTTCTTCTGCTTCCAGGATAAACTCCCCTGCTTGTGCCTCATAAAAAGAACTCGCGGGCTGGTGAATCATAACCCTGATGATATATAACATCATGAACGGCTCTTCTATCTCATATGATTGGGTTAAGTAAAAAAATAAAATAAGAAGAAAAACAATAGAATTACCGCACCAACCGTACGAGCATCCTTTGTGCATTGCATACGGCTCCGCAATGGAATTTACTTTCCTTTTCTCTTATATTCTAGCGAAAAAAGAAATAGAGTTAGAATCCATTCGATTCAGATCGTTTGAATGATCCATTTACCACCCTTCTTTTCGTAGGAGTAAAAAGAAAGTACTATGATGGTTCTGTTGCTTTACTTTTTTTATATTTACCCCGTCTGTGATTTAGCAATCCCAAAGTTCCTTTCTGATAGAATCCAATAAGGAAAACTTTTTTTTTTCGTACTTATATACTTATACTTAATACTTAACATATATAATAAAGAAAAGAGACTTCTGGTGTGGAAGAAAAAGGTTTGTGACGCTAAAATATGCTCCCGACACATAAGAAAAATCGAAAATAACCTTTGTTTCATACTACTATTTCGATACAAAATCTCATGTTATGAAAAAATAATAATGGTTTGTTCATATCGAATTCAAAGTGCCATGCTATTATTACTTATTCTTCATATTCAATATGACGAAGGCATAGTCTTTCTTTAATAAAAACTCTTATTGCATTGGCGCCAAGCGTGAGGGAATGCTAGACGTTTGGTAATTTCTCCTCCGACCAGAATAAAGGATCCCATTGAAGCGGCCAATCCCATGCATATTGTATGGACATCGGGCGGCACAAATTGCATAGTATCATAAATGGCTATTCCAGGTATTACCCACCCGCCGGGAGAGTTTATAAACAAATAAAGATCCTTAGTATCATCTTCTATACTGAGATATACCATGAGACCAACAAGTTGATTCGAGATCTCGCTATCAACCTCTTGGCCTAGAAAAAGTAATCTTTCTCGATAAAGTCGGTTGGTTGGAAAAACCGGTATCCCTTAGAAACCGTACATGTACCTTTGGATACATACGGTTCAAAAATTCATTTGCGAAAAAAGAATCAATCCACCAATTCCAGTTTTTTTTTTCTAATAAAGGACTTTTTCTTCTATAATTTTAATTTTCAAAAGCACGAGGTTCCCTTTTACTTAACATAATAATATAATAATAAAAAAAAAAAGAATTTACTGAATGTGTTGAACTAAGAATGTGTTGAACTAATCTTTCATTGATGTATTGCTTCATCGAGATTCAAATCACGATGTCCTTTTCTTGTTCCTGAAGGGGTCCTTTCAATTCTTTTAGGTTCATGTTCTACTCCGGGAAAGAAAAGATACGTCCGAATTTGATTTGCACATATAGGGCAAATGGTCTTAGTACCGCTTCTTTTTATTACGATTTCTTTTTTTTTTATTTGTTTCGTGCCCTTCTCCAATGATTCAATCTATTCACCATACTAGTTTTGGGTTGGTAGTTTGAGATCACTCCTATACCCATTTACATTTATATTTATTATATTACTATATATATATATATGTAATTTATTATAGTACATATATACCATATATGTATATATGTATTTTCATATACATATTATGTATAATATAATAATATATAGGTTATATATTATTATAAATCATATATAATACTATATTATTTATAATATAAAATTATATATAATACTATAATATGTATATAATACCTTATATAGTTTATATATAAATAAAATACTTTTTTTTTAATATTATTAATTTATATATAATTTGCTATATATATAATTAAAAATTTACTATAAAGACTATAAAGAATTTTATATTTATATACAATTTATTATAATTTATAATATATATTTTTTTTTACTATTTTTATATTTTTTATATTTCAAAATTTTATATTTAATATTTAATAATAATAATTTAACAATAATAATTTTATATTTTATTTTAAAATTTATTTATAATAATTTTTTTATAAAAAAATAACTAAAATTCTATTTTTTTTTTTATTTAATAAAAATTTCAATAAAAAATAGAATCTAATTATAGAATGGAATTCTATTTTAATTAAGTAAATATAAGTAGAAGAATAAGTATAAGATATTAAGAAATAAGATATAAAAAAATGTATGATAAAAGGAGTAATGGCACATATATTATCAAATTTTTACCTTTTTTTTTAGTATTTTATGAACGGAGCCTGGATACTTTAGTTTCGTTTTCTCAGTCCAAGCGAACCATAAATTCTTCTAATTGAGTTGAAAATATTGATCCCAATAAATAGAAATTGATCTAATAGTATTCATTTCGCGCTCCGAATGCTTGATGGTTCACTCATTTCTTGGGCGAAATAAAAGATATCTCGATCGGGCGAGAGAACGGGTAATTTCCATATGACCCCATACGTCTGACAAGTCGCACTATACGTCAACCCAAACTGCATCTTCTTCCCCAGGACTACGAAAAGGTACTTTTGGAACACCAATGGGCATTAAAAAAAAAAATGACATATTCTACTTCACTTTAATATGGAAACGTAAAGGTTTATTGTCTTCATCTCTTTTCTGTTTATTCTATTTATATCTGTTTATTCTATTTATAAGAGTATTCTATTTATAAGAGTTATATTATAGACTTTTATATTATAGACTTTTATACATGGATTGGAAGGTTTATAGAGTAAGGTAAGGCAGAATCTAAATTTGAACTTAACTAAACTAACAGATTGATTATAAATAAAAAAAGTATCTATGCATTTGTTTCCCAAAAATAGAACTAATCCCCATTGCGTATTGGTACTTATCGGATATAGAATAGATTTGTTTCTCTTTGTTCTTACGAACAGAATTGTCCCCTTATTTTTAATGGGGCGGAATTCAATATTAACCCTTTCTCATACGGAATCCACGGAAAAGGTTAAGGTACATAATGTTAGGTACATAATATAGTCATAGTCTTTTTCAATGCGATAAAATAAAGTGACATAGTGTCTATTTTTTTTTTTTGATAAAGGGGTATTTGTATGGGTTTGCCTTGGTATCGTGTTCATACTGTCGTATTGAATGACCCTGGTCGATTACTTTCTGTACATATAATGCATACAGCTCTAGTTTCTGGTTGGGCAGGTTCAATGGCTCTATACGAATTGGCGGTTTTTGATCCTTCTGATCCTGCTCTTGATCCAATGTGGAGACAGGGTATGTTCGTTATACCTTTCATGACTCGTTTAGGAATAACCAACTCGTGGGGCGGTTGGAGTATTTCAGGAGGAACTATAACGAATCCTGGTATTTGGAGTTATGAAGGCGTGGCAGGAGCCCATATTTTGTTTTCCGGCTTGTGCTTCCTAGCAGCTATCTGGCATTGGGTGTATTGGGACCTAGAAATATTCTGTGATGAACGTACGGGCAAACCCTCTTTAGATTTGCCCAAGATTTTTGGAATTCATTTATTTCTCTCAGGGGTGGCTTGCTTTGGCTTTGGCGCATTTCATGTAACAGGTTTGTATGGTCCTGGAATATGGGTATCCGATCCTTATGGATTAACAGGAAAAGTGCAACCCGTAAATCCAGCATGGGGCGCGGAAGGTTTTGATCCCTTTGTGCCCGGAGGAATAGCTTCTCATCATATAGCAGCGGGTACTTTGGGCATATTAGCAGGCTTATTCCATCTTAGTGTCCGTCCACCTCAGCGTCTATACAAAGGATTACGTATGGGCAATATTGAAACTGTACTTTCCAGTAGTATCGCTGCTGTTTTTTTTGCAGCTTTCGTTGTTGCCGGAACTATGTGGTATGGTTCGGCAACTACTCCAATCGAATTATTTGGCCCTACTCGTTATCAGTGGGATCAGGGATACTTTCAGCAAGAAATATATCGAAGAGTTAGTGCCGGACTAGCTGAAAATCTGAGTTTATCGGAAGCTTGGTCTAAAATTCCTGAAAAATTAGCTTTTTATGATTACATTGGTAATAATCCAGCAAAGGGGGGATTATTCAGAGCAGGCTCCATGGACAGCGGGGATGGAATAGCTGTTGGATGGTTAGGACACCCCGTCTTTAGAGATAAAGAAGGGCGCGAGCTTTTTGTACGCCGTATGCCTACCTTTTTTGAAACATTTCCGGTGGTTTTGGTAGATGGGGACGGAATTGTGAGGGCCGATGTTCCTTTTAGAAGGGCAGAATCGAAGTATAGTGTTGAACAAGTAGGCGTAACTGTTGAATTTTATGGTGGCGAACTCAATGGAGTCAGTTATAGCGATCCTGCTACTGTTAAAAAATATGCTAGGCGTGCCCAATTAGGTGAAATTTTTGAATTAGATCGGGCTACTTTGAAATCGGATGGCGTTTTTCGTAGCAGCCCAAGGGGTTGGTTTACTTTTGGTCATGCTACCTTTGCTTTGCTATTTTTTTTCGGACACATTTGGCATGGTGCTAGAACCCTGTTCAGAGATGTTTTTGCCGGCATTGATCCAGATTTGGATGCTCAAGTGGAATTTGGAGCATTCCAAAAACTTGGAGACCCAACTACAAGGAGACAGGCAGTCTGATACAACATTGCTCGGGCATCTTTCGCCTCCCCTTTTTCGATTTGACATAGGATACCAAAGAAATCTTGACTTTAATCATCTTTTTCTTTGACTCTTATACGGTAAATGCCCCCAATAAGTGTGAAAGCTATAATTCTAAATCACGATTAAATCTATGGAAGCATTGGTTTATACATTCCTTTTAGTCTCGACTTTAGGGATAATTTTTTTCGCTATATTTTTTCGAGAACCGCCCAAGGTTCCAACTAAAAAATAAAAAAATTTTTCATTATCTCAATTGAAGTAATGAGTCTCCCATACGGGGAGACTCATTACTTCAACTAGTCCCCGTGTTCTTCGAATGGATCTCTTAGTTGTTGAGAGGGTTGCCCAAAAGCGGTATATAAAGCGTACCCAGTAAAGCTTACAAGTAAACCAGATATGAAGATGGCGACTAAGGTTGCAGTTTCCATTTGAAAAAAAAAATTCAAGATCACAATGGATCCACAATAAGATTGTTTATTTACAACTACAACGGAATGGTATACAAAGTCAACAGATCTCAACCAATAATGAAATAGGATTTATGGCTACACAAACCGTTGAGGGTAGTTCTAGATCTGTCCCAAGACAAACTACTGTAGGAGATTTATTGAAACCATTGAATTCGGAATATGGTAAAGTAGCTCCGGGCTGGGGAACTACACCGTTAATGGGAGTCGCAATGGCTCTTTTTACAGTATTTCTATCTATTATTTTGGAAATTTATAATTCCTCAGTTTTATTGGATGGAATTTCAATGAGTTAGGTTTATAAGAACTTAAAGTTCTAGTTTTCAATCAAAAATTTACCTTACTGAATACTTGGATTTTTAGACTATTTGGGTAGTTCGACTGTGGAATTTCTTCATTTCGGCGTTTCCGGAATATGAGTGTGTGACCTGTTATAATTGATCCTATTGATAATACAGAGAATGGGTCTGTCATTTCTATCAAGATGATTCTATTTCGTCAGATATTTATTCTAGTGAGTATCTGGAGCACGAAATAGGAATATATAGAATAGATCAAAAAAAAAAAAAATATTGCAACAAATATGGAAACTATGATTCATACCTCTATTTAGACCCCGCAACCGGACGTAAAACAAAAAATTTCAAATAAAGATTTCCTAAAAAAAAGGATTTTTCTTCCTTAAGACTTTTTTTGACCGAAGGCCAGCTCAGCTCTTTTCTTAGGTTTTGTTGAGTTTTGAGTTATTACATTCATTGAATAAATGATTATCAATCAAAAGAAAGGGTTTTTACTCAGATAACCTTTGAGTTTAATTTAATTTTAGCTTGAGGCTTTGCTTTATTAAAGCATCGGGGTTCCAGTATGAATCTGAGGTTTCAATTGAATGAATCATAGGGTCTCAACAAGCGAATTCCTATCCTAATTCCTATCAATAGGAAAACAAGAGTAAATCCGCATTACAAAAAAAAAAAAATACAAAAATAGGGAAAAGAAGATTCAAGAGGCCTTTACCGATTAACATCAAAAAACGGATGAGCCAACTTGATAGTTTTTGGCATTATCATACAAAGAAAAGAAAGAAGCTATTTCGGATTTTTGTTAGTCCCTATTTTCGGGGCAAATTGAATCAAGTAGCTAAAAAGTTTTGAACTATTTATTTGATTAAATATTCGTTGAAATCTGAAATCAATATTTGTGTGTTTTCGCTTGAGCTGTACGAGATGAAATTCTCATATATGGTTCTTCGAGGGGGAGTCCTTTTTCTTGGGTTACCTATCTCAATAAAATATATGATTGGTTTGAGGAACGTCTCGAGATTCAGGCGATTGCAGATGATATAACTAGTAAATATGTTCCTCCTCATGTCAACATATTTTATTGTTTAGGAGGAATCACACTGACTTGTTTTTTAGTACAAGTAGCTACAGGTTTTGCTATGACTTTTTACTATCGCCCAACCGTTACAGAGGCTTTTTCTTCTGTTCAATACATAATGACTGAGGCAAACTTTGGTTGGTTAATCCGATCAGTTCATCGCTGGTCAGCAAGTATGATGGTTCTAATGATGATCTTGCACGTATTTCGCGTGTACCTTACGGGTGGATTTAAAAAGCCTCGCGAATTAACTTGGGTTACAGGTGTAGTTTTGGCTGTATTAACTGCATCTTTTGGTGTAACTGGTTATTCCTTACCTCGGGACCAAATTGGTTATTGGGCAGTCAAAATCGTGACAGGTGTACCTGAAGCTATTCCTGTAATCGGATCCTCTTTGGTAGAGTTATTACGTGGAAGTGCTAGTGTGGGTCAATCTACTTTGACTCGTTTTTATAGTTTACATACTTTTGTATTGCCTCTTCTTACTGCCGTATTTATGTTAATGCACTTTTCAATGATACGTAAGCAGGGTATTTCGGGTCCTTTATAGAAAAAACAGGTCGTAGATATTTGAAATATATCATATATGAGAGGAACCGTAGACAATAAATAATATTTCACTGCTAGAAATATGGATTATTGAAAAATAAGACATGTTGTTTGGATACTTTTCTTCAACTTTGAAATATTGTATTCCTTATTTGATACAAAAAGTTGAAGTGGATTTTACGAGGAAGGGGTGGATTATGGGAGTGTGCGACTTGAACTATTGATTTAGCCGTGCAGATATATTTATCTGCCACGCTTGTAATTCATAAAAAAAAATGTGTCTCCGGATCCAACCACCACGCTAGCCCCCGCGTAGCAGAGGATAGGCCGGTTCGCTTGAGGGGATTCTTTTCCATGATCATACCTGAATCGTGTTATACATGAATAGGCTCCGTAAGATCCGCTAGACTAGAATAAAATAAATGATGTGGCAAGATCCAATGTTCTGTTCTACTTCTTTATAATGTTCTGTTCTACTTCTTTATTTATAGTGTAGAAATGCATTCATTGCCTTTGCATCGATCACGATTTAAGATACTATCGGAGTGAAACAAGGGGTCTAAGGAAGGGCAGAGGCTAAACTTTATTAGTAACAAGTAAATATTTTGTGTTTAAGAAATTGTGTGCCAATCAAAAGATATGAGACAATCCAAAAAGCGCTTGATCATGATCAAATTTATAAGCTTACTTGGATATTGAGCATGGAATTCTAATGATATAGTTGCAACTCTGGAAATGTAATTTAATAAATCTTTTCCTACATAGAGTCATTATATAGACGGGGATATGTAGGAAATGTAGATTTGATATGGATCTATATTATGTTTTGACATTTCTTTGATTCTTGCTCGAGCCGGATGATGAAAAATTCTCATGTCCGGTTCTTTTGGGGGATGGATCTATCACAATTCACCTATCCCAATAACAAAGAAACCTGACTTGAATGATCCTGTATTAAGAGCTAAATTGGCTAAAGGGATGGGGCATAATTATTATGGGGAACCCGCATGGCCCAACGATCTTTTATATATATTTCCAGTAGTAATTTTAGGCACTATTGCATGTACTGTAGGCTTAGCAGTTCTAGAACCGTCAATGATTGGTGAACCGGCGGACCCATTTGCAACTCCTTTGGAAATCTTACCTGAATGGTATTTCTTTCCTGTATTTCAAATACTTCGCACAGTACCCAATAAACTATTGGGTGTTCTTTTAATGGTTTCTGTACCAACGGGATTATTGACAGTACCTTTTTTAGAGAATGTTAATAAATTCCAAAATCCATTTCGTCGTCCTGTAGCTACAACAGTCTTTTTGATCGGTACCGCAGTAGCTCTTTGGTTAGGTATTGGAGCAACATTACCCATTGATAAATCCCTAACTTTAGGTCTTTTTTAAATTGATTGAACTGTGAAATTTCGTGTGTAGGCATCTAGGGAATAGCGACTTCAAAGTCGCTATTCCCTAGATACATTAATTTTATTATTATTATATTACTATTACTCCACAAAAATTTGGAATAGATCGTGCTAAAATTTAAAAACAAATTTTCTTTTTTTTTTTCGAAATTTTTCTTTCTACTTTCTATTTCTGTTAGAAAAAAAATGATTAAATAATAAAAATGGATTTAAAACGAAAACTTATTTTTAGGTAAATTAATTTTAAAAAGGATTTCGTAGAGTGTCCAATATTTCTTTTAGATCTTCTATGCAAAAATATTCAATTTTCATAAGATCCTCTTGACTCTTACTTAAAAGATCTGATAATGTATGTTATGTATATTAGACTTTTTGAGACAGTTATAGGCTCTGGAAAGCAAATCTGATTGGTCAATAAAAATCCATTTCCCTGGAATTCCTTTTTTTATTTGTTAATCTATTTTAAAAGGTAAAGGGGGATACAATAAATCTATTTTTTTTTTCTTCGAAATTCATGTCCTCTTCTTCCGCGTGTAGAAAAGGAATGAATAAATCAATCAAATTACGAGAAGCTTCATAAAGTGCTTCTTTAGGAGTTAAACTTCCATTCGTCCATATTTCTAAAAAGAGTATCTCTTGTTTTTCATTACCATTTCCATAACAATGAATACTATGATTTGCATTTCGAACAGGCATGGAACCAGCATCTATAGAATAACTTCCATCTTGAGAGTTATTTGTGGATTTCGTACGATATCCGCGATCCCTCTTGATTTGTAATTCAATACACAAATCGATTGGTTCTGTCAAATTAGCTATATGTTGTGTTGTGTCAACAATTTCCACGGAGGGTGGTGAGATGATATCTTGAGCAGTTACGTATCTAGGACCTCTCGCACAAATGGATGCGTTTCTAACTCCATATATATTGCTTCTAAATATAATATCTTTCAAATTTAGTAAAATTTCATGTACCGATTCCTCAATACCTACTATGGTAGAATATTCATGTGGCACCTTCTCAGATTTTGCACGTGTTATACATGTTCCCTCCAGTTCTCCAAGCAAAACTTTTCTCATGGCAATACCTATAGTATCGGCTTGACCTTTCATAAGTGGGGACAGAACGAAACGACCATAATAAAGACGCTTACTGTCTACTCTTGATTCAACACACTTCCACTGCAGTGTTCGAGTGGATTCGGCTACTTCCTCTCGAACCATACTATGTTTTTTGTTTTTGATCACATCAATGAATTATTTATTTCTCTTGAAATGTATTTTTTTTTACACGCGTCTTTTTTTAGGAGGTCGACATCCATTATGTGGCATAGGTGTTACATCACGTACAAAACTTAATAGTATACCACTTCTGCGAATGGCTCGTAATGCTGCATCTCTTCCGAGACCGGGGCCCTTTATCATAACTTCTGCTCGTTGCATACCCTGATCAATTACCGTATGAATAGCATTTAGTGCTGCTGCTTGAGCAGCATAAGGTGTTCCTCTTCTTGTGCCTTTGAATCCAGAAGTACCAGCGGAGGCCCAAGAAACCACACGACCTCGTACATCTGTAACAGTTACAATAGTGTTGTTGAAACTTGCTTGAACATGAATAATGCCTTTTGGTATTCTACGTCTATTCTTACGTGAACCGATACGACCATTCCTGCGTGAACCAATTCTTGGTATAGCTTTTGTCATATTTTATTATCTCATATAAATATCAGTCAGAAATATAGAAAAAGATACGGAAATATCCATTTCGTGGTGAAAGAGATCTTTTTTTGCCCTTCCTTTAGTTTAAAAAGTTATCTTTTTTGAAAAATTATCCTTGTCTTTGTTTATGTCTTGGATTGGAACAAATCACTAAAATTCGTCCGCGCCTACGGATCAGTCGACACTTTTCACAAATTTTACGAACGGAAGCCCTTATTTTCATATTTATTATTCCTTACTTGAATTCTGAATCTATTTTTTGGAAGAAAATAAGTCTCTTGAATTTTTTTTACTTCGAATTGAATTGTATCTTTCCGAAAAAGAATTTGTTAAAAATCCCTAATCATTTGAATCTTTGTTGCGAAGTCTATAAATTATACGTCCCCTGGTTGAATCATAACGACTTACTTCAATTTTGACTCTATCCCCCGGTAGTATACGGATAAAACTGCGTCGGATCCTTCCCGAAACATAACCTAGAATTACATCTTCATTATCTAAGCGGACCCGGAACATCCCGTTTGGAAGTGATTCAGTAATTAAACCTTCATGAATCATTTTTTGTTCTTTCATTCCAGGTAACCTCCTTGAAGTATCAACTGAAGTAGCAACTGATAGAGGAAGAGTTATATAACTCACTTTTCCTCTCTATTTTATAAATGGAAGTTGTAGACAAAATTAAGGTACTAGAGTCAGAGGATTACCATATATATAACAAAATTTCTCCTCCAATTTTTTCTAGTCGAGCTTCTCGATCTGTCATAATACCCCGAGAGGTAGAAAGAATTACAATTCCCATGCCACCCAAAATCTTAGGAATTCGTTGATAGTTGGAATAAATTCGTAAACCAGGTCGACTGATACGTTTTAAAACAATTTTATATATGCCTTTCCTAACCTTTCTATGTCGCAAGGTTAAATTCAAGAAATATTTGTTATTTTCTTGATGTTTGCGAACGTTTTCAATAAAACCCTCTCGTAGAAGTATTTTAACAATGTTTTCGGTAATATTCGTGGATGCTATTCGAACCGTTCCTTTTTTGTTCATGTCAGCATTTCTTATAGAAGTTATTATATTAGCAATTGTGTCGTTACCCATGATGAACTTTAACTATTAGTTCCTCCTAGTTTTAATATAATCAACATGTTTTTTTTTTAAGTATATGCGCGAGATATTATATGGTCCAAAAAATCTACCGAATTGGAATTAAATCTATTTTTCTGGAATTGTTTATTGCTATATCCTAGTCTCATCTAAAAATATTTAGAATATCTATAATACTTCGGGAGCCAATGAAACTATTTTAGTAAAATTTAATTGTCTCAACTCCCGAGCGATCGGACCAAAAACTCGAGTTCCTTTTGGATTTCCCTCTTGATCAATGACAACGGCAGCATTGTCATCATATCGTATTATCATACCGTTGTCACGTTTCAGTTCTTTACAAGTACGTACAATTACAGCTCGAATGACTTCTGATCTTTCGAGAGGCATATTAGGCACTGCTTCCTTGATTACAGCAACAATAAGTTCACCAATATGAGCATATCTGTGATTACCAGCGCCTATGATTCGAATACACATCAATTTTCGAGCTCCACTGTTATCTGCTACATTCAAAAGAGTCTGAGGTTGAATCATATCATTTTTTTTTATTCCAATGGAAAGGGTGAAAGAAAAAGGAAATATTGTCTGTCCAGAAAAAAAGAAAAAAAACTTGTGGTTGTTTTTTCATATTAAAACTTAATGTACCCCTTACTTGTATATCCCTATCCTGAAATAACAAATTGAGTTCGTATAGGCATTTTGGACGCAGCTATTGAAATGGCAGCTCTGGCTGCCGTTTCTGATATTCCGCCAATTTCATAAAGTATTCGACCTGGTTTAACAATGGATACCCAATATTCGGGGGATCCTTTACCCGAACCCATACGTGTTTCCGCGGGTCTTACTGTAACAGGCTTGTCAGGAAATATACGTACCCATATTTTTCCACCACGACGTGCATATCGTGTCATTGCTCTTCGCCCTGCTTCGATTTGTCTAGCGGTAATCCAGGCAGGTTCAAGTGCCTGAAGAGCGTATCTACCAAAACAGATATGGTTGCCTCGACAAGAGATTCCCCTCATTCTTCCTCTATGTTGTTTACGAAATCTGGTTCTTTTGGGGTTATAGTTGATGGTCTTTCTTAATTCCACCTCTACTACAGAACCGGACATGAGAATTTCTTCTCATCCAGCTCCTCGCGAATGAAAGGGTTGAATAAATACATTTCTGTATTTCTAAGATAAGATACACTTCTGTATTTTAAAATAATTTAATTGTTTTTAAAAATAATGTAATGGCATTTCTTTTTTCTTTTTTTTTTTATTTAATTTGTTTGTTACATAGGGAAGATTTATATACAAGATATTTGGCTAGTTTACTAAAGATCCGTATTTTGACCCTTATCAAACACGCAAAAATTTTGTAATACAATTCCGCTAAATAAAAATCTAAATTTCGCGGGCGAATATTTACTCTTTCCTGTTTCATTCGTAGGTCAATTTTTGGCCTATCAGAATAAATTCTTTTTCTTGGCTCGTTCCGCCATCCCACCCAATGAATTTTTTGGATTTTTTTTTTGTGGAATCCTATTTAGTCACGGGTTCTGTCGTTTCCATAGCTTCTCCATTAATGATTAGGCCCGAACTCTGCAACGGAGCTCCCAATAAAAAAATCCGTTTCCAAGTTTCGTTTCCGAGTCAATATTCTCAGTTTTTAGTAACCCGGAAGCTCTTTTTTTCTTTTCTTATTATACTTTTTGATTTGTTGTTTATTAGACTTTGATTTATTTATTCTTTTTTTATAAAATATTTTATTTATTAATATCTTTTTTTAATTATATTTTTTTATTTTTATTTAATTAAAATATAAAATATTTAAAAATAATTAAATATAAAATAATATATATATATTAATATATATATATATATTTATTATTTCTTAATATTTTGTATTCTATTATTTAAAATTATTTTTTATTATATTTCTATATAATATTATATTTCTATATAATATATTAAATATTTATATATATATATATTGTTTTTATTATATATATTATATTTTTTTATTATATATATTATATTTATTGTTTATAGTGTTTGATATTTTTATAGTTATAGTCAGTATTGATGCTTTATCACATTGCTTTTTTATTTTATAAATTAATTCATAGACCATACATATTGAATACTATATCATTAACATTTTTGTTCTCTCTTTCTATCATCTTTTCATTTATCCACATCCCTATTTTATTTTTAACCCATAATAAGATTTCTTTTTATGGATAAAACAAAACAGTTGCTGCAATTATATGATGAATCTAGTCATATAGTGACTGTTTCCAGGGATCTTGACAGTTCGAAGCAATAAGTTGGTTATTTTATTACTTTAATATAGTTTCTAAGTTTATAGAAGGGGTCGTTCTTTTTTTTTTTTTTATCCCAACTTTTAATTTTAAAGACAAAATTAACGAATCACACACTAAGCATAACAATTTTAACAAATAAAATAGTCAATCGAATTGTTATTCAACCTTATAGAATTGGAATTGCTCATTTTTTTTTTTTTATTTAACGGAAAAAGAATGACACAGTTTGTCATTTTTTGTTTTATTGTTAGACTGGGCAAGACAAATAAAGGTTTATTCTTCCCCGTCGATAAATATCCAAATTTTTATGCCTAATACTCCATAGATAGTTCGAATTGGATAGGAACAATGATCAATTTTAGCGTGAATTGTTTGTAGGGGAACCCTACCCTCTCTAATCCATTCGACACGTGCAATTTCTTTTCCGTCAATACGTCCTGCTATTTGTACTTTAATTCCTTTTGTATTTGTTTGTTCAGTTAATTCAATCGCTTTTTTCATAGCCTTTCGAAACGAAACTCGATTTTTTAATTGTAAAGCTATATATTCTGCAAGAATATTTGGTTGTCCATAAGGTTTTTCAACTCTTGTGATAGCAATGCTGAGTCTGCGGTTCACAGAAGAAAACTCTTTTTGTACATTCATCTGTAATTCTTCGAGCCCTCGTGTTTGGTTTTCCATTAATAAATTTGGGAATCCAATATAAACTATGACCTGGATTAAATCAATTTTTTTTTTTATTTCTATACGTGCGATTCCTTCAAAACCCGAGGATATTTTCCTATTTTTTTGTACATAGTTCTTGATACAATTCCTTATTTTTTCATCTTCCTCTAGACCTGTGGAGTAATTTTTTGGTTGTGCGAACCAAAAGGAATGATGGTGTTGGGTTGTACCAAGTCGGAAACCGAGTGGATTTATTTTTTGTCCCATATTTTTCTTTTTCTATTATATTATCTTTTCATATTTCATATATATATATTTATATTTATTAATTTCAATTTCAAAAAAAAAAATTTATATTTATAGTTATATAATAATATATTTAGTAATGTAATCATAGTTAATAATGAATTTGTTCAATAATATTCTATTTTTTTTAGAATTTCATTTTCATTATTTAATAATGAAAATTAGATTTTCATTCTATTTAATTTTATATTTAGATTAGATTCATTTTAGATTTCTCTTTTAATACAATTGTTATATGACAAGCGGGTCTTTTTATTGTATAACTACGTCCTCGAGCTCGAGGTCTTAATTTTTTACCCATAGTACTCCTATTAACTTTAGCTTCACTAATGAATGAATCGGCTTCGTTTAAACCCATATTATGACTAGCATTTGCTGCTGCGGAATAAACCAATTTTAAAATAGTATAAGATGCTCGATAAGGCATAAGTTCCAGTATCATAAGTGTTTCCTCATACGAACGGCCGCGAATTTGATCAATTACTCTTTGTGCTTTGAAAACAGACATACTACATATATGTTGAGCTAATATCTTGATTTCTCTAACAGAACTCGAGTTCTTTATCATAAGGTTATCCCTCACCAATGAATGATAAGCCACTTATTGTATTTTTCTTTTTGTACTCGTTTTCATTTAAATAAAAATGAACTTAGCGACGAGATTTATTATCGTTTCTTGCATGTCTCGCGAAAGTAAGAGTAGGTGCGAATTCCCCCAATTTGTGACCCACCATACGATCTGTTATATAAATAGGTAAATGTTCTTTTCCATTATGAATAGCGATTGTATGGCCAATCATTGTGGGTATAATGGTAGATGCCCGAGACCAAGTTACAATTATTTCTTTCTCCTCCCTCATGTTGAGTTTTTCAATTTTTCTCGATAAATGATTAGCTACAAAAGGGTTTTTTTTTAGTGAACGTGTCACAGTAGATTACTCCTTTTTTTAATTGGCATTCTATGTCCAATATCTCGATCTAAGTTAAGTATGGAGGTAAGAATAAATACAATAATGATGGATGGAAAAAGGATAAAATCCTTTAGCTAGATAGGGGGCGGATGTAGCCAAGTGGATCAAGGCAGTGGATTGTGAATCCACCATGCGCGGGTTCAATTCCCGTCGTTCGCCCATCACATTATTTCAAATTCCAAAAATTCTATTTTCAATATTCCTATTTGCGGCGACGAAGAATAAAACTATCACTATATTTTTTCCTTTTCCTACTTCTTCTTCCAAGCGCGGGATAACCCCAAGGGGTTGTGGGTTTTTTTCTACCAATTGGCGCTCTCCCTTCACCGCCCCCGTGGGGATGGTCTACAGGGTTCATAACTACTCCTCTTACTACAGGACGCTTGCCTAGCCAACACTTCGATCCGGCTCTGCCCAAACTTTTTTGGTTCACCCCAACATTACCCACTTGTCCGACTGTTGCTAAGCAGTTTTTGGATATCAAACGGACCTCCCCAGATGGTAATCTTAGTGTGGCCGATTTACCCTCTTTTGCAATCAGTTTCGCTACAGCACCTGCTGCTCTAGCTAATTGTCCACCCTTTCCAAGTGTGATTTCTATGTTATGTATGGCCGTACCTAAGGGCATATCGGTTGAAGTAGATTCTTCTTTTTTATCAAAAAAAACCCCTTCCCAAACTGTACAAGCTTCTTCCAAAGCATACGGCTTTCTAGATGTATATGATGATAAGATGGATCCTATATGAATCGTATGGTGAAGTATCACATGAGTGGATATATAGGAATCCAAATCCGCTGAATCACATGTTATGATCTTCTACATCCTAGGTCTCCTCGTTCCGTCATCTGGCTTATGTTCCTCATGTAGCATTCAGACCGAATGACTCTATGAAATTACGTCGATACTTCCACATATTACGGGTAACGTAGGAGACATCTCTCTCTTTCCCCGGGGGGGTCTTAATTATCACTGCTTAGCTTTCAATTCGCCTCTGACCATCAAATTAAATGTGAACTCCTCTCTTTGAAACAAAGAAGGGGCGCTTCCGGTTCTGTGCGTGTTTCAAACTATTTTGTCTTCTCCATATTACCATATCTCTAGAGTCAATAATTTTCTATGAGGAACTACTGAACTCAATCACTTGCTGCCGTTACTCAACAGTTTTCTGGTGAGGTCTATCCCGTAGAGGTTGGGATCCGTGATCGATTTCTAGGTTTCGTCGTAAACCCAATTGGTTACTTCCAATTACGTAAATCAATAGTTCAAACCGCACTCAAAGGTAGGGCATTTCCCATTGATATAGGAACTTCTGTACCAGAAACAATGGTATCTCCAATTATAGCCCCTCTGGGATGTAAAATATATCTCTTCTCACCATCCCCATAGTGTATGAGACAAATGTATGCATTTCGATTAGGGTCGTATTCTATGGTTACGATTCTACCAGATATGTCTTTTTTATTCCGTCGAAAATCGATTTTACGGTATAGACGCTTATGACCTCCCCCCCTATGCCCTGCGGTAATGATTCCTCTGGCATTACGACCTTTACCACAATGATGCTGTCCATAGATCAAATTATTTCGTGGATTGGATTTCACTTGACTGTCTACGGCCCTATTGCGTGTGCTCGGGGTAGAAGTTTTGTATAAATGTATCGCCGTGTTATTAAGTATTTTGCTTTAAGTTCTTTTCTCTATAAGAGGTGGAATAGAATAACCCGGTTGAAGTGTAATGATCATACGTCTGTAATGCATTGTATGTCCCATAATGGGTCCCATTCTTCTACCCTTTCCCGGGAGTCGATGACTATTCATAGCTATTACCTTGACACCAAAGAAGAGTTCGACCCAATGCTTTATTTCTGTCCTAGTTGATCCTGATTCGACATTAGAAGTATATTGATTGTTCCCCAATAACCGAATACTTTTTTCTGTAAATACTGCATATTTGATTCCATCCATAAATCCATTTTCTTCCCTATAAGTTCCAGTATCGATAAGAATTCTAGTTCTTACTGTTTATATGTTATGAATATATCATACCAATTCGTTATGTATGGATGATGAGATTCCATTGATATAGAGCCAATTCCAATAGACTTATTGAACGTTCCCATTGGCGTGCATCCAGCAGGAATTGAACCTACGAATTTGCCAATTATGAGTTGGGCGCTTTAACCATTCAGCCATGGATGCTTAACAGGGATCATCGTACATCGTGAATAACCAAATTCCAATTGAAATGAAATCTTTAGGAGGAATCAATGAAACGACATCAATTCAAATCCTGGACCGTCGAATTGAGAGAGATATTGAGAGAGATCAAGAATTATCACTATTTCTTAGATTCATGGATCAAATTCGATTCAGTGGGGTCTTTCACTCGCATTTTTTTCCAACAAGAACGTTTTATGAAACTCTTTGACCCCCGAATTTGGAGTATCCTACTTTCACGTCATTCACAAGGTTCAACAAGTAATCGATATTTCACGATCAAGGGTGTAGTACTGCTTATCAAGGGTGTAGTACTGCTTGTAGTAGTGGTCCTTATATCTCGTATTAACAATCGAAAGATGGTCGAAAGACAAAATCTCTATTTGATGGGGCTTCTTCCTATACCTATGAATTCCATTGGACCCAGAAATGAGACATTGGAAGAATCTTTTTGGTCTTCCAATATCAATAGGTTGATTGTTTCGCTCCTGTATCTTCCAAAAGGGAAAAAGATTTCTGAGAGTTGTTTCATGGATCCGCAAGAGAGTACTTGGGTTCTCCCAATAAATAAAAAGTGTATCATGCCTGAATCTAACCGGAGTTTGCGGTGGTGGACGAACCGGATCGGAAAAAGGAGCGATTCTAGTTGTAAGATATCTAATGAAACCGTAGCTGGAATTGAGATCTCATTCAAAGAGAAAGATAGCAAATATCTGGAGTTTCTTTTTTTATCCTATACAGATGATCCGATCCGCAAGGACCATGATTGGGAATTGTTTGATCGTCTTTCTCCGAGGAAGAAGCGAAACATAATCAACTTGAATTCGGGACAGCTATTCGAAATCTTAGGGAAAGACTTGATTTGTTATCTCATGTCTGCTTTTCGTGAAAAAAGACCAATGGAAGGGGAGGGCTTCTTCAAACAACAAGGAGCTGAGGCAACTATTCCATCAAATGATATTGAGCATGTTTCCCATCTCTTCTCGAGAAACAAGTGGGGTATTTCTTTGCAAAATTGTGCTCAATTTCATATGTGGCAATTCCGCCAAGATCTCTTCGTTAGTTGGGGGAAGAATCTGCACGAATCAGATTTTTTGAGGAACGTATCGAGAGAGAATTTGATTTGGTTAGACAATGTGTGGTTGGTAAACAAAGATCGGTTTTTTAGCAAGGTACGGAATGTATTGTCAAATATTCAATATGATTCCACAAGATCTATTTTCAGGGATTCTAGCCAAGGGAAAGGATCTTCTGATCAATCCATAGATCATTTCGATTCCATTAGAAGTGAGGATTCAGAATATCACACATTGATTGATCAAACAGAGATTCAGCAACTAAAAGAAAGATCGATTCTTTGGGATCCTTCCTTTCTTCAAACGGAAGAGATAGAATCAGATCGATTCCCGAAATGCCTTTTTGGATCTTCCTCAATGTCCCGGTTATTCACGGAACGTGAAAAGCAGATGATTATTCATCTGCTTCCGGAAGAAATCGAAGAATTTATTGGTAATCCTACAAGATCAATTCGTTCTTTTTTCTCTGACAGATGGTCAGAACTTCATCTGGGTTCGAATCCAATTGAGAGGTCTACTAGAGATCAGAAATTTTTGAAGAAAAAACAAGATGTTTCTTTTGTCCCTTCCAGGCGATCGGAAAATAAAGAAATGGTTGATATATTCAAGATAATTACGTATTTACAAAATACCGTCTCAATTCATCCTATTTCATCAGATCCGGGATGTGATATGGTTCCGAAGGACGAACCAGATATGGACAGTTTGAATAAGATTTTCTTGTTGAACAAAAATCCATTTTTTGATTTCTTTCATCTATTCCATGACCGGAACAAAAGGGGATACACGTTACACCGCGATTTTGAATCCGAAGAGAGATTTCAAGAAATGGCAGATCTATTCACTCTATCAATAACCGAGCCGGATCTGGTGTATCATAGGAGATTTTCCTTTCCTATTGATTCCTACGGGTTGGATCAAAAAAAATTCTTGAATGAGTCCAGAGATGAATCGAAAAAGAAATCTTTATTGGTTCTACCTCCTCTTTTTTATGAAGAGAATGAATCTTTTTATCGAAGGATCAGAAAAAAATCGGTCCCGATCTACTGCGGGAATGATTTGGAAGATCCAAAACTAAAAAAAGCGGTATTTGCTAGCAACAACATAATGGAGGCAGTCAATCAATATAGATGGATATGGATCCGAAATCTGATTCAAATCCAATATAGCACCTATGGGTACATAAGAAATGTATCGAATCGATTCTTTTTAATGAATAGATCCGATCGCAACTTCGAATATGGAATTCCAAGGGATCAAATAGGAAATGATACTTTGAATCATCTAACTATAATGAAATATACGATCAACCAACATTTATCGAATTTGAAAAAGAGTCAGAACAAATGGTT